AATAAAATATATATTCAACTCATGACACTTCCTTCCTAGAAAGAAAAGAAGTAGGCGGAAATTTATGTCTTAACGAATCACACGTAGAGATATTGATAACACACATAGAGTTAATGGTATTTCATAACTAATTGATTGAGCAGCAGCTCGTAGACCACCTAAAAAAGAATATTTATTATTTGAGCCATATCCTGACATAAGAAGGCCGACAGGAGCAATACTTGAAATAGCAATCCATAAAAAAACACCGATACTGAGATCGGCTAGAACAAGGTGATAACCAAAAGGAATTACTAAATAACTTAATAAAATTGATATGACTGCTATAGATGGTCCAATACTGAATAAACGAGTATCTCCTCTAGATGGAAGAAGATTCTCTTTGAAAAGTAATTTGGTACCATCTGCTAGAGCTTGGAGAATTCCCAAAGGTCCTGCGTATTCAGGACCAATACGTTGTTGTATACCCGCAGATATTTCTCTTTCTAACCAAACAATTACTAGTACACCTATTGTGATTCCTAATACAAGAGTAAAAATAGGGATAAGCATCCATATGATCCCATAGACCTCTTTTAAGGATTCCAATCTAGAAAAAGAATTGATAGCTTGTACTTCTGTTGTATCAATTATCATTTTAACGATCAACTTCTCCCATAATGATATCTATACTACCTAGTATCGTCATAATATCAGCCAATTTCATTCCTTTAACTAACTGAGGAAGAATTTGCAAATTAATAAACCCCGGGGGACGAATTTTATATCGCCAAGGAAAAACACCCTTATCCCCTATCAGAAAAATTCCCAATTCTCCCTTTGGTGCTTCGACTCTCGTATAAAGTTCTTGCTTCGATAATTCAAAAGTCGGAGAAGGTTTTTTACTAATGAATCGATAGTCAAACTCATTCCATACAGTATCTTTTACTCTATCAAAGCGGCGGATTTCTAAATTTTCATAGGGCCCTCCAGGAATTCCTTCTAGGGCCTGTTGAATAATTTTTATGGATTCTGTCATTTCACTGATTCGTACTAAATAACGAGCTAATGAATCCCCCTCTTTTTGCCATTGGACTTCCCAATCAAATTCGTCGTAACACTCATAATGATCAACTTTACGAAGATCCCATTGTATTCCGGAAGCTCGTAGCATTGGTCCCGACAAACCCCAATTTATTGCTTCCTCTCCACCAATAATGCCTACTCCTTCAACTCGTTCTAAAAAAATGGGATTCCGTGTAATAAGCTTTTGATATTCAGCAATTCCTGTTAAAAAATAATCGCAAAAATCCAAACATTTATCTATCCAGCCATGAGGTAAATCAGCAGCGACTCCGCCAATACGAAAAAAATTGTGCATCATTCGCATACCGGTGGCAGCTTCGAATAGGTCATATATCAATTCTCTTTCTCGAAAAATATAGAAGAAGGGAGTCTGTGCCCCAATATCTGCCATAAAAGGGCCAAGCCATAACAAATGCGAAGCTATACGACTTAACTCCAACATAATGACTCTGATATAACTGGCCCTTTTAGGGACTTGAATATTGCCTAATTGCTCTGGGCCATTTACAGTTATTGCTTCTGTGAACATAGTAGCTAAATAATCCCAACGTGTTACATAAGGCAAATATTGTATAATTGTTCGATTTTCCGCAATTTTTTCCATACCTCTGTGTAAATAACCCAATATTGGTTCACAGTCAATAACATCTTCACCATCTAGAGTAACAATGAGTCGAAGAACACCATGCATTGATGGGTGGTGAGGTCCCATATTGACTATCATGAGGTCTTTTCTAGCTGGTACAGTCATAGGTTTTTCCTGATTCATTCTTCCATGAATTGCTGAAAGCGAAAAGAAGTTCATCAAACTTTAAGCGAATAATTAAAACTAACTCTTCAAATTAACGAGTTTTTCTCTCTCGAATACCCAACTGCCCTATTAATTCTTTATAACGCGATCTATTTTTTTTTGACAAATAAGCCAGCAAGCGTTGACGTTTTCCCAGAATTTTACGCAGACCTCTCTGAGATAAATAGTCTTTTTTGTGCAATTCCAAATGTGAAGTAAGTCTCCGTATCTTATTGGTGAAACTTACCACTTGAAATTCAACAGATCCTCTGTTTTCTTTGTTTTCTTCTTGTTCTTGCAAAATAATTGAAATAAATGAATTTTTTACCATAAAAGAATTTCACACTCCCCTTTTTACAGATATTTATTTTATTGATCAGTAATAATAATGTCAGAAATTTTAATGTAGTATACACAATAATCATAATTTCTTTATATATTCCTTATTTTATCAATTAACATTAATCAATAGAAAAATGAAAAAATATGATTGATAGAATAGAACAACAGAATATATAGGAAACTCAAAATTTTAAATCAGGGATACATATATATCCTTAACATACTCAAACGGCTCCCATTATTGGTATCAAACCAATAGCGATTCATACAAGCTAAATCTTCTAATCGATAATTAGGCCAAAAAAAGAACTTTAATTGAATTAATTCATTTTTTTTTCTGTCAATTTTTTTACTTTCATCCAAAAATTGACTCCAGTTTTTTATCTTGTTCTCCTTGCAAAATAATGGATTTTTATGCACAGCATTCTGATTCTTTAAATTCAAATTGAAAGAAATTAGAATTCTCAATTCTCTACGACGTCTAGACGATAAAATTTTTTCAGGAACAAGCAAATCATAATTATTTTTGTTTCTATTTAAAGTTTTTATTTTATGTCTTGAAATGGATTCATCAAAATTATTCTTAGCAACGTTTTGGGGGTTTCGGTATCTTTGATTACTCTGGTGCTTACTTTTATGAACCAATGAAATACCTATGATTTGATACATAAGAAACTGTCCGTCATTTTTTACAGATAGACGGGCAGGTTCCATAATTAATATTCCCTTTTTCGTTAATTGTGTAAGATTTAAACGCCTTCTCATTATATCCAGATTCATTTCTTTCCTTTGAATATAGGATATAGTAATTTTTCTTACATTTATGAGGCTAACCAGGAGACCATATATCTGGATATTATTCATCATTTTTTGATTCAATTGATTCAAACGTCCAGCCCATCTTAATTGCAAAGGAAAATCTCTTTTAAGGAATATTTTTAGTTTTTCGATCGATTCTAAAAAATATTCTTCAATATTGTTTTGATTCTTTAATTCAAAATATTGTTTTGAATTTGATGGGCTAAAATTTAAAAAATCCTCATTCTCCTCTTGCTTTCTCTTGATATTTTGATTTTCACTAAAATTTGGATTTATATTCAAATTCAAATTAAAAAGAAGTAAGTTGCTTGGGATAAACCAAGGTTTCTCTTTATATTTATTATAAAGTATCACAAACTCTGGAAAGAAAAAATTTTTCGGATTCGATATGAGGCGATTTAAGATTAAGAATTTTTCATTCATTCCCATCCAATCAAAAGACATTCCCATCCAATCAAAAAAGACCCTTTTGTAATTGATTTCGGAATTTGAATCAATTGGAAGATAAAAAATATGAATTTTATCCTTTATTTTGTCCTTATTAGGTTCAACTTGAATATTTGTATTAAATTTCCAACTCAAATATTTTCTATCTGTATTTTTTTCCATATATATAATATCACTTTTTCCTAGATAATTCTTGATAGGAATATTCTTGAGTATGTTAAATTCTTTATTTCTGCTGGAATTTTCTTGCTTCTTATTTGTTTCTAATGATGATCTATAAATATAGGACTTCTTCTTAGTTTCAGAATGAATATATTTATATGATAAAAGATCATATCTATAGTTTTTTTGAAAATTATCCTCTTTATTTGGTAATAAATAGACTTTCGAATTTTGTTTTTTTTTGTAATCAAATAATTGGTCCTTTTCATAGAAATACCATTTCCTTAAATCCTTATTTTGAGACGTATGGCATTGATTTATTCCATTTCGCCATTTTTGTGGAACTAATCTAAACCATGTAATCTGAGATAAATCGTATTGATAATGACCTCTTAACCAGTTTTTCCATGGATTCATTCCATAATTTTGAAGTTTCTTATGTCTTATTTCGGAATCAAATATTCCTTGTCTTCCAAAAAAATCCTTGATTTCATTCTTAATAAAAAAAGACGGTCCATTATATTGAAGAATAGATCTTAACTTATTGAAGTTAATAACTTGGGTTTGTGATAATTTAAAAAATACATATTTTTGTGATAAGTAAGATAAATCAAAAAAAATATGTGACTTCCTCTTACTATTTCTAAGATTATCAAAAGCCTTTATAGTCATAGGCGAAATCAAGTCAATTTTATTTTGTTTTATTTTATTAATCCCTTCTTGATTTGTTTCATTGTTGTGAATGTATTTATCAAGAATTTTGGTTGATTCCATAAAAAGTTGTAGAGCTATTCTGCGCATATTAATGATACATAGAAATATATCTATGTATATTTTTTCAATGAAAAATTGAACTATTAATTCAATATTTTTTCTTTTTAATATTTTCCGAATTTTTGGGAGTGATTCTCCATTATTCTTTTTATTTATTTTTTTTTTTTCTATTTGATTTCTAATTGTGTTTCTTCTATCAATTCTATATTTTATTTCTTCTTCTGCCTGTGAATAATTTGTCCAACCTGTAGATCTATTTTGACTAAATGATTCATTAATTATTTTATTGCTGATTATAGAATCCTTTTCCGTTTGAGTTTCACTTGATTCATATATTTCTCTCGGTATAAATAATGGAATTTTCTTTCCTTTTAAAAGTTCTTTTATTTTTTTTTTTACAAACAAAAAGGCTTTTGCTTCTTTCTTTGTTATTTTTTTTAAAACTCTTCGAACTCGAAAATTAAATTTTCTGATTTCGACTTTATAGTCTATATCTTTTAAAATGGGTTCAAAAAAGGAAGGTGTTTTTCGAGGAGGACCAAAAGGATATTCCGTTTCCATTCCCAAAACGGTTAAAAAACAAGAATCAAAATCATCTTGT